TTGCGGGTCGGTGCCTTCTGCCCATTCTTTAAACTCCGATTCATAGAGAAATCTACGATCAAAGATAGAACGAGATCCATTTTCCACCATCTCTAAGGGATTCCTTGGTTCGGGCCGAAGAAGCGAGGATCCCACCAGAGCGCCTTCTACTACTTCTAATAGGCCATCAACTAGATCAGAATCCGTCTCAACGAGTCTATAAGAAGTGATCCAATTTTTTTCATCGGGTCCGGGTAGAGACCAAAGATCTTGAGCGATCGATCCGGCAGAACAACTCAAAAGAGAAAGAAGTATCGTTAATTTCTTCATGTTCGTTCCAAGTTCGAAGAACCATTTGTACAAATAAGGATCCCCTTCGTAACATGATTGCTTCTTCATATAGATAGATATAGGATCTATAAGGCAGCAATTATTTATAAGTACATTTTGTGCAACAGCCCTTCCTATCTGATAGAAAAGGATCCCATGATCCGGAACCGGTCTTACATGGGCTCGCAACTCCCAAGTTTGTCTATGAAGAGCGAATCGAATTGTATTCGTGTCTATAATTGATTTCTTCTGTGTAATACTAATCGATAGGGCCTCATTGGTAATTGCTACAAGATCTCGTGCATTGTAACCCATGGCTATGGACCCGAATCCATTAGTATGGAACATTTTCTTTTCCAAGTGAAATCCCCTAGTATATGAAAGGGTGAAAACGTGCTTTCGTTGTTGTGGAATAAGAAGCCTTCGTATCTTAATGCATGTATTTAATTTATTCGGAGCTATTAGAGCGGGATCCACTTTTTGGGGAATATGAGTCGAAGCAATAACAAGAATATCTCTAGTGGACCGTCTTTCACAATTCCCGGAGAGATAGTTCAATAATAAACCGAGGGACTCCGACTCATCCACATACAGATCATGAATGTTTGGAATCCATACTATGCAAGGAGACATTGTTCTTGCCAATTCGAATTGCAAGTGGATAGAAGCTAGGTCTATTTCCAACTCGATAATATACCTAAGTATCTCATCATCCACCGTATACTCCTCCCTCAGCTCCGGGTCCGAGTCCAAGTTCGAATAAAAAGAGTCACGATCATCAATATCGTCCACATCTTTAAGCGCATCCATATAGTCCTTAGCAGGATCGCTATCATCATCAATATCCACATCATCAAGCGCTTCCGTATAGTCCTCAGGATCGAGATCATCAATAACTATTTTCAAATCCAGCTTGTTCAGAAATACCGTAATGAAAGGAAGATAGGAGTTTGTCGCTAGGGATTTGACCAAATAGGATCGTCCAGTTCCTATAGGACCTATCACTAAAATACCCCTAGAGGGGGATAGGGCTAGGCGGAACGAAAAGGGTTTTGGTTTTCCATGAGATGGGAAATGAAAACTATTAACCCCACACGAGGTTTGTGAATAAGTGATTGTCTGATAATGAGCAAGGAATATCCGTCTTTCTGCTAAACAGGATGTATTGAACTCATAATTCATTAGATCCTTTTGATGAATGTCAACTACGTATCGTAAGTAAATTGCTCCCGCTTGTTCAAACATTTGATAACCATAGTCACTCTTTACTAAATGATCAATATGAGTCAGACTCCATAGAATTTGATCAATCCCTTTTTCTGGCCTTAAGGTGGAGAAATGAAACGAGTAAACTCTCTCTTTATCCAAAAACCAATCACAGGTCTCGATCCAGGATTCTATTTCATCATGAGTCTGAAACCTTTGTCCTTTTCTTATCCATGAATAGATCTCTTTACTTGTATGACTTAGATGTCTCGTATTTCTCGAAAAAGTGATTCGATTGATGGGATTTGGTATGATACTTATGAGATCGATGAGATTGAAAAATATCTTCTGTATAAATTTGACCCCATACGCGGGACCACCACCAAATAGCGCAAAACCCAGTATTTCTGCTAGAAAATCTTCTAACTGTTCCTGAGCAACTAGAAAGAGATTCTTTAACCAGAAAGAATTCGGTTCAGGTTTAGGATACCCATCCACAAGTTTGTACACCTCAATCATGTATGATGGAATCGTCAAAGATTTTATCCTCTCGAACTCTGTCTGTAACTCACTAGAGTCTAGGGAAACAGAGAAAAGAAGTACCTGAACGAGACATCCAGCAAGAAGAAGAAGTAAAAGGCTTGAATAGAGGAACTCCCGAACATTTGGCGAGCTCAGATGTGTCGATATCAACAGTGACTCATTATTTCGATGAATCATTTCTTCGACCCGAAGAAGCCTACGGAAACACTTCCACGAAATATCACTTGAAATCTCACTTATCGGTGCCCACAATCCCCACAATTTTAGTTTAAGAGCTCGCCATTTTAGCTTAAGAATTCGCCATGCTGATCTGTGCATAATATAATGAAAATTGGATACAAATTTGTGACTGCTACTTAGCATCGGCAATAGGTCTGAAAAAGCATCTAAAAATATCAAATTTAGATATTTGTACCCTGTCGAAGTAAAGAACCACGGCATA